GATTCCGTGCTCCAGATATTCTAATGAATATCAGACGAGGTAGAACCATCTCTCTCGAGATGACAGACCATTCTCTGTACTATCAATAGGATCAATTATAACAAGTCACACACTCATATTCCGGAAATACCGAAACAAAGGAATTCCACGGTCGAACTACCCTACCAAAATACCCTAAAAAAAGAAGCCTAAGTGAGTTATTTTGGGTTGAAAAGTCAAGACTTCTTGGTTCTTATGGATCTAATTCATTAAGATTCCGTCCAGTAAAACGGAAGAATTATAAATCTCCAAAATAATACATAGGAATACCGCAAATAGAGCCATTGCGACACCCATCAAAGGAGTAGTTCCCCATCCAGGAGCCACTTTCCCATATTCCGAATTCAACGGTTTCAATAAAGCCCCTACAGTTGTTCGTCTTGGACCAGATCTAGAACTACCCTCAACGGTTTGTGTCGCCATAAATACTATTGGTTGAGATCTGTTGACTTTGTATACCCTTGCGTTGTAAATAAACGATCTTATCATAGATCCATTGTAGTCTTGAAATTCTCTAATAATGGAAACTGCAACCCTAGTCGCCATCTTTCTATCTGGTTCACTTGTAAGTTTTACCGGGTACGCCTTATATACCGCCTTTGGGCAACCCTCTCAACAATTAAGAGACCCATTCGAGGAACACGGAGACTAGTTGAAGTAATGAGCCTCCCCTATTGGGGAGGCTCATTACTTCAATTGAGATAACGAAAAATCATTTCACCTTTTTATTTTTAGTTGGAACCTTCGGTGGTTCTCGAAAAAAGATAGCGAAAAAAATGATCCCTAGAGTAGAGACTAAGAGGAATGTATAAACCAATGCTTCCATAGATTCGATCGTGGTTTACAATTATAGCTTCCACATCTGTTCATTTGGTGGGATCATCTCCCAGATAAAGAAAGGGCAAGAGTCAAAAGTCGGTGATCCAAAAATCAAGGTCTCTCTAAGACCCTGTGGTAACTCAAAAAAATCAAATCAAATAAAGGCGAAAAGTACCAAAGAATGTTGTATCAGACTAACTGTCGCCTTGTAGTTGGATCTCCAAGTTTTTGGAATGCTCCAAATTCCACTTGAGCATCCAAATCTGGGTCAATGCCGGCAAAAACATCTCTGAACAAAGTTCTCGCACCGTGCCAAATGTGCCCGAAAAAGAAAAGCAAAGCAAATGAAGCATGGCCAAAAGTAAACCAACCCCTAGGGCTGCTACGAAAAACACCATCCGATTTCAAAGTAGCACGATCTAATTCAAAAATTTCACCCAATTGAGCGCGTCTAGCGTATTTTTTCACAGTAGCAGGATCCCTATAACTGACTCCATTGAGTTCACCACCATAAAACTCAACAGTTACACCGACTTGTTCGACACTATACTTCGACTCTGCCCTTCTAAAAGGAACGTCGGCTCTCACAATTCCGTCTCCGTCTACCAAAACGACTGGAAATGTTTCAAAAAAAGTAGGCATACGGCGTACAAAAAGCTCGCGGCCTTCTTTCTCTCTAAAGATAGGATGTCCTAACCATCCAACCGCTATTCCATCCCCGTTGTCCATTGAGCCCGCTCTGAATAATCCCCCTTTAGCTGGATTATTTCCGATGTAATCATAAAAAGCTAATTTTTCTGGAATTTTAGACCAAGCTTCTGAGAAACTCTGATTTTCGGCTAGGCCGGCGCCAACTCTTCGATATATTTCTTGCTGGAAGTATCCTTGATCCCATTGATACCGGGTGGGACCAAATAATTCGATCGGGGTCGTTGCTGAACCATACCACATAGTTCCAGCAACAACAAAAGCTGCAAAAAAGACAGCAGCGATACTACTGGAAAGTACAGTTTCAATATTACCCATACGTAATCCTTTGTATAGACGTTGGGACGGACGGACACTAAGATGGAATAGGCCCGACAAAATACCCAATGTCCCTGCTGCAATATGATGAGAGGCTATTCCTCCTGGAACAAAAGGATCAAAACCTTCTACACCCCACGCAGGATTTACAGACTGTACTTTTCCCGTGAGTCCATACGGATCGGACACCCATATTCCAGGACCATACAAGCCTGTTACATGAAATGCGCCAAACCCAAAGCAAGCTAGCCCTGAGAGAAATAAATGAATTCCAAAGATCTTGGGCAAATCCAAAGAAGGTTTTCCTGTACGCTCATCACAGAATATTTCTAGATCCCAATACACCCAATGCCAGATAGCTGCCAAGAAGCACAAGCCAGAAAATACAATATGTGCCCCGGCCACACCTTCGTAACTCCAAATACCCGGATTCGTTATAGTGCCTCCTGCTATACTCCAACCGCCCCACGAATTGGTTATTCCTAACCGGGTCATGAAGGGTATAACGAACATACCTTGTCTCCACATCGGATCAAGAACGGGATCAGAGGGATCAAAAACTGCTAATTCGTATAGGGCCATCGACCCGGCCCAACCCGAAACTAGAGCAGTATGC